CTACGACATCGGGTTTTGGAGACCCGCGTTCTACCGAACTGAACTAAGAGCGCTTTATTATCATAAAAAATGTTATGTGACCCCAATACATCTTGCATGCATATACTATATCAATATATTGATATATATTGATATTGAGTATGTATGTCCAATTTGAATCGGTCTCAATTGATCCCTTGTTACTGCTCATACGATAAGTAATAGTTAGGGATAGGGATGACAGGATTTGAACCCGTGACATTTTGTACCCAAAACAAACGCGCTACCAAGCTGCGCTACATCCCTTTCCATTGGTTTCCAGTGTCATTGTAAAGAATCTTTGTCTTGTTTTCCACATTTTTTTCTCCGTTGATATATATATATATCAATTATCCTGCCATTTTTATCTTTCTTTTTAGTTTCATATCCTATAATATAGAATAGAATATGAAAAATCAAAATATTATGAAAAATCAAAATATTCTATAGCTATCTATAGAAAAAGAAAATAATATTTTATTTTAATTAATAAAATAAGAATATTTAAAAAAAAAATAGAAAAAATAGAATAATTCAAAATATTTTTGATATTAATATAATATCATAATATAATAATAATAGAATATAATTAACTATTATTATATTAATAATATAGAATAATATATTATATTAAAATATAGAATAATATATTATATTAATAATAATAAATAATAAAAAAAATATAGAATAATATTAATAAATATAATTAAATAAAAAAAAAAAAGAATCTATAAAAAAAAAGAATATTCTATTATAGATATAGAATTATATCTATATATATAATTGTATAATTACTATTTATATATATTCTATATAATAATTTATATATATTCTATATAATAATAGTAATATATAATAATAGTAATAGAATTAAGAATAAGAATTTTCTTATAATAAGAAAAATTATAATAATAAAAGACTTATTATGTTATGAGATAAAAAAAATAGGAAATTCCCCTAAGTAAAATGATTTTTAGGGAATGCTCGGGCAGAAATAGACCTCTTTTTTTAGTTAAAAAAAAATATCTAATGAATCGTTGTACATTTCAATTTGAATTAGGACTTCTGCCGACAAATACATACAAGTGGTTATTAACTAAATAACGATCTGATCATATTCCTATATGTAATTATATATTACAAATTACAATAAAGAATAAAAAGAAGGAGGATTTAAAATGCGAGATCTAAAAACATATCTTTCCGTGGCACCAGTGGTAAGTACTCTATGGTTTGGGGCTTTAGCGGGTCTCTTGATAGAGATCAATCGTTTATTCCCGGACGCATTGATATTCCCCTTTTTTTCATTCTAGTTATTGGCACGGTAAGGGGTGAAGAAGATTAGAGATCCAATCAAATATCTGTGATTAATCTCCTCTTTTTTTATTTCTTTTTTATTTTTTTAGTTTGAGAATTAGAATAAATAAGTTAGAAAAGAGAAAGAATAAAGGTGGATTCGGCTTCAGTTAAACTCGGAATCTGGCCCAGGCTTGAATGGAATTGAATTCAAAATTCAATTCCATTTCTATTAATAATTCTATTAATAATAGAGTGAGACCAGAAATGGAAATGGAATGCTAAGGCGGGGACAACAATATCATACAAGATACTTAAATGAAAACTGAAATACTGTACTGCGCTTCGATTCGAAATATAGTTCGAAATCTTTGTATTACTTAATTATTACTGTACTATATTAAATTAATTGGAACGAAATCTTTCATAATTTGATTTCGAATTATCAACTTCTACTTTTTTTTTCCTTTCTTCTTCGCTTCTAATCCGAAAATAGAAGAGTTAAGTGAATCAAAAACCCAAAGGAGGTTCATGGCCAAGGGTAAAGATATCCGAATAAATATTATTTTGGAATGTACCGGTTGTGATAAAAAGAATGTTAATAAAGAATCAACGGGTATTTCCAGATATATTACTCAAAAAAATCGACACAATACGCCTAGTCGATTGGAATTGAGAAAATTCTGTCCCTGTTGTTGCAAACATATGATTCACGCAGAGATAAAGAAATAGAGAAAATGGATCGCTTGTGTCTTAGTCTTCCAAGGAACATGAAAAATGATCTATTTTTCATATATATTATATAAAATAAATTATATACATATAACATTATATAACATATATTTCATTATATAACAACATATATTAAATCTATATATATAAGAAAGAAAGAATAAGAAATAAAACAAATCCTTTTTTTAAGAAATGTGATTTTCGGGATAGGAATAAACAAACCATGGATAAATCTAAGCGACTCTTTCTTAAATCCAAGCGATCTTTTCGTAGGCGTTTGCCCCCGATCCAATCGGGGGATCGAATTGATTATAAAAACATGAGTTTAATTAGTCGATTTATTAGTGAACAGGGAAAAATATTATCTAGACGTGTGAATAGATTGACCTTAAAACAACAACGATTAATTACGATTGCTATAAAACAAGCTCGTATTTTATCTTCGTTACCTTTTCTTAATAATGAAAAACAATTTGAAAAAAGCGAGTCGACTGCTAGAACTACTACTACTGTTCTTAAAACAAAAAAAAAATAGAGTTACTCTTCAATTGAATTCTAATTTGAATCAAAACTCCAATCAAATGTGGATTGATGTTTTGTTCGAAAACTACGACAATCCAATTTTGGTTGTTGTGTTGTAAGAAAAAAGAGAATAGGTGAAGAAGGATAAATCTTTTTTTATTGAGCGTGGTTGTTCATTTTGATGACTTTATCATATTAATTCTATTTTTTCATACAAATCTCTATTCTACTACCTTCCCGGAGTTCAGGCTCCGGGGAATTTTGGTTTTTATGATCTCGTTGGCAATCATAAAAAGACAATTCCCTTTTAATATAGCTATTTGTGCAACTATTTTACGATTAAGAAGCAATTGCCTCTTGTACAGATTATGCATTAAATTGCTATAAATATAGTATATTTTTTTATTCTCGCCAATTACTCCATTTATTCGACTGATCCACAAACCACGAAAATCCCTTTTTTTCCTATCTCTATCCCGATGAGCCGAAACCAAAGCTTTTATTTTCTGTTGAGTAATAGTTCGAGTAAGTCTTGAATGAGCCCCGCGAAAGCTTGATGTAAATAAACGAATTTTTGTCCTTCGTTTCCGAGCTATATATCCTCGTTTAATTCTGGTCATTGAATAAATGAGACTTTGGTGAATAACTATTTGAATTTTTTTCTTTCAGTTATTCTTTTCCCCTTCGTAGTCTATTAATAACAAAAATGGATTCTTCCAATGTATAAAATATAAATTCCAATGGCTTTTGCTACTATAACCTTCCCAACCACGATTTTTTTTTTCTAAGCATTTAACCTCGAAATAAGAAATTGTATTGATACTAGGTATCAAAAAACATAGTAAATTAAATAGAAATAGATAAAAAAATGGCGGGTTCCATCGTTTCTATGATTACTTTTTAAACGGCGAGGTCCTCTCTATACACCGGAGCCCCTTCCTTCATTTAATCAATGTTATTGTTAACTTGTACAGTTCACACTCTTTGGCTCTACCCATGAAATATCTAGTAATAGGTCTTTCACAACGAAATCTGGCTATACAGTAACGGTATTTAAGTATGAAGATTAGCTGGGTAGCTGACCCTCTTAGTCCGTTATTGTAAAATTAAGGGCAAAATTTTTCTTTAATTGGAATAGGATTTTCCCCACTTAATGGATAACCATTTGCTACCAATGGGGAAGTCTTTCTCATCTTAAATTGCAAATTGAGGTGATTGGGTTTGCACCAATCGAAACCATAAATTTAATACACAATAGAAATATATATATTATTAATATAATAGATTTTTTAATAGATTTTTTTTAAGTTAAGATAGTGTGAATGGAAGAACTCCATTCACACTATCTTAACCGATCATCGATACTGCAAAAATTTGTTTCCTTCCTTTCTTTTGTCTTAGTCTATGATATGAACGAGTCGCACATACACCCTAGTACACGTTCCTCGGCGCTGAGGGCATCCCCGAAGAGCGGGGGATTTCGTGACATTTCGGATTGGCTGTCTTGTGTTTCTAATAAGTTGTTTCATAGTTGGCATGGTGAGTCGTATACATCGTATACATAATGAACCGGTTTAGATCAATCCTAACCCGATGTACTTCTATTATATTAATAAATAGATTAATTAATAGAAATATTCTAACTATTCTATTAAATCTGGTAAGAAGATTAAGATAAGAAGATAAAATTAAGAAGAGAAAATGGAATCTCAAATTGTTTATTTTCGAGGAATCCTTGCTGCTAATTTTTTATTCAACCGCTACAAGATCGACAATTCCGTGGGCTTGGGCTTCTGTTGCTGACATAAAAACATCCCTTTCCATGTCTTCGGATACAAGCCATAAAGGTTTACCTGTTCTTTGTACATAAACCCTTGTGATAGTTTCGCGCAGTTTCAGTAGTTCTTCCGCTTCCAGGATAAATTCTCCCGTTTGTGCCTCATAAAAAGAACTAGCGGGTTGATGGATCATTACCCTGATGATATAACATAATAAACCCTTATCTCACACGATAAGGTGAGAGAGATAAATAAAAATAATAAAAAAAAAACAAACAAAGATAGAATTGAACAACCGTACGGGCATCTTTTGCGTATTGCATACGGCTCTACTATGGAATTTATTTTTACCTTTCATCAAAGAAATAGAAAATATACTAGGTCTATCAGACCCAGATCAGTAAATGATCCAATAACCACCCTTTCTTTTTGTTTGGGAGTATTTTTTAAATACTATGATGGTTCCGTTGCTTTATTATTTCGTCTCGTCTCTTATTCAGCAATCCAAAAGTTTCTTTTTTTTTTTCAAAATAGTTAAAAAAAAATATTGTTTTTTTTCATATTCTTTCATAACATAAATATTGTTAAAAGCTTTCCGATGTGAAAACTTAAAACTAAAAAGTTTGTGACACTGAACACTGAAATAGGCTCCTG